CGAAAGAACCGGACATGAGAATTTTTCATCATCCGGCTCGAGCACGAATCAAACGAATCAAATGTATCTATAGAAAAATTTATATGTTATCCACACATATATGAGGATTCCATGTAAGAAAATAGACCGGATTCTCTTTTTCCGAAGTTATAACTATCCATTGTAAAAAATTCAGTTATTATTAAATAAATGCTCAATACCCAAGTAGGCTTTCAAAGTTGATAGTGTAGTGCTTTATGGGTGATCTCAAACCTTGCAACTGTTATTCTTTTCTTATCCCCCAAAAAAACGAATGTCGGGACTTTTTACATACAAAGGATTTACTTGTTACTAATAGAATCTAACCCCTGTTTTTCTTTAGATCTACTTATTTCACTCCGATAGTATCATAAATTGAATCAATGCATAGGAAATGAATGCATTTCCATTCTATTAAGTTAAGTGAAATAGATAATACATAATCTGGATTATACCATATTACTTATTTTACTGGATATTACGGAGCCTGTTCATGTAGGATATGATCGAGTCTGATCATAGAAAAGATTCTCTTCAAGCGAACCGGCCTATCCTCTGTTGGGGGTTTGCGAGGTGGTTGGAACAAAGACACATTTAATTGTAAATTTAAATGTGGCAGATAAGAGAAAGTTATATATCTGCGCGGCCCAATCAATAGTTCAAGTCACACACTCCCATAATCCATTCTTTCTTCGCAGAATTCTCTTCAACTATTCGTGTATGTCACATAAATAATCCAATTTTGTTAAGTTGAAAAGAAATATCCAAATACATGTCTTATTTTTAAAAATAATCCATATTTGTAGCAATGAAATACTATTGTTACTCCCCTAAATAATAAATGGTTGATTACAAATATCTATAATCCGTATTCCCTATAAAGGACCGGAAATGCCTTGCTTACGTATCATTGGAAAGTGCATTAACATAAATACGGCAGTAAGAAGAGGTAATACAAAAGTATGTAAACTATAAAAACGAGTCAAGGTAGATTGTCCCACACTAGCACTTCCGCGCAATAACTCTACTACCGACGATCCTATTACAGGAATAGCTTCCGGTACGCCTGTTACAATTTTTACTGCCCAATAACCTATTTGGTCCCAAGGTAAGGAATAACCAGTTACACCAAAAGATGCGGTCAATACAGCCAAAACAACACCTGTAACCCAAGTCAATTCCCGAGGTTTTTTAAAACCGCCGGTGAGATAGACGCGAAATACGTGCAGGATCATCATTAAGACCATCATACTTGCCGACCATCGATGAACTGATCGGATTAACCAACCAAAGTTAGCTTCAGTCATTATATATTGAACAGAAGCAAAAGCCTCAGTAACGGTCGGACGATAATAAAAAGTCATAGCAAACCCCGTCGCTACTTGGACTAAAAAACAAGTAAGTGTAATTCCTCCTAAACAATAAAATATGTTGACATGAGGAGGAACATATTTACTAGTTATATCATCGGCAATCGCCTGAATCTCAAGACGTTCTTCGAACCAATCATAGACTTTATTGAGATAGGTAAACCAAGGGACCCCCCTGAGAACCGTATATGAGAATTTCATCTCGTACGGCTCAAACAGCCAAATATTAGTCATAAGGAAAACGGATATGTGTTAGAAAGTTGGAAACTTCTTAACTTAATCCTATGATTCCAATCTTCTCTGAAAATAAGAAAAAATAGAAATCTGAAAACTATTCTTTGTGGTTCTAATGTCAAAATTTCAAGTTGGCTCAATCGTTTTTATCCCGATCCTTACGGGCCTCTTGAATATTCTATTTTTTACTTCATTTTTTTTGTTATTTTTATTTGTGTGTGGAATGCGATTTTACTGCTGTCTAATTTATTATTATTATTGATAGGAATTCTCTTGTTAAGACCCTATGAATGAATTCAAAAAACTTCAGATTCATACCAGAACCACGATGATTTTTAAAAAAATCTTTAATCGAAGTCCAAAAATTCCCTGAGTAAGAACTGCTGGATTATCACTTATTCAATTTCAATGAATAGATATAATGAAAAAAAAAAATCCAAAGAAACGTTTGTCCGTTGATCAAAATAAAGATAAGCGGCGGCAGTTTAAAAGAATAAAAATTTTTCGATTTATTCTTTTAACTCTTTGAATTTTTAAAAGTCCGGTTGCGAGGTCTAAATATAAATATTAAGTATGAATCATAGTTTGAATACTTTAGTAGAATCAATTTTCTATATTCCGTGCTCCAGATACTATACTAGAATAAATATCTGACGGGGTAAAGCCATCTCTATCAAGATGACGGATCCATTTTATGTTCTGTATTATCACTAGGATCAATTATAACAAGTCACACACTCATATTCCGGAAATACAGAAACAAAGAAGTTCCACGGTCGAACTACCAAATCCAAAATGGAATCGGCTAAAAATCAAAGACCTAAATGCTTTACTTTCTATTGAAAAAACTAGTTAGTTGGTTCTTGTAAACCTAATTCATAGAAATTCCGTCCAATAAAATTGACGAATTATAAATTTCCAAAATAATGGATAAAAATATTGCAAATAGAGCCATTGCAACACCCATTAAAGGAGTAGTTCCCCACCCTGGAGCTACTTTACCATATTCTGAATTCAATGGTTTCAATAAATTCCCTACAACAGTTCGTCTTGGACCAGATCTAGAACTATCGTCAATGGTTTGTGTAGCCATAAATCTTAAGTCTTATTTTTTATTCATTGAGATCTGTTGACTTTGTATACCATTCCGCTGTAAATAAAGGATCTTATCCTATAGATCGATTGTGGTGTTGAAATGAATTATCTAATAATGGAAACAGCAACCCTAATTGCCATCTCTATATCTGGTTTACTTGTAAGTTTTACCGGGTATGCCTTATATACTGCTTTTGGGCAACCCTCTCAACAACTAAGAGATCCATTCGAAGAACATGGAGACTAGTTGAAGTAATGAGCACCCAATATCCCAATATTGGAGGCTCATTACTTCAATTGAGATAATGAAAAATCATTTCATCTTTTTAGTTGGAACTTTTGGGGGTTCTCTAAAAAAGATAGCGAAAAAAATGATTCCTAAAGTCGAGACTAAGAGGAATGTATAAACCAATGCTTCCATAGATTTAATCGTGGTTTACAATTATAGCTTTCATACCTGTTTTAGGGAAATCATCTCCCGGATAAAGAAAAAGAAAGAACAAAAGTAAAACAAAATGTGATGATTCAAATGAAGATTTTTTTGGTTCCCTATGTCAAATTCAAATCACAACAAAAATAAAAAAAAAGTCGAATCGAAAAGGAACAAACGAATGTTCTATCAAACTACCTGTCTTCTTGTAGTTGGATCTCCAAGTTTTTGGAATGCTCCAAATTCTACTTGAGCATCCAAATCCGGGTCGATACCAGCAAAAACATCTCTAAACAAGGTTCTAGCACCGTGCCAAATGTGCCCGAAAAAGAACAGCAGAGCAAACGAAGCATGTCCAAAAGTAAACCAACCCCTTGGACTGCTACGAAAAACACCATCCGATTTCAAAGTAGCACGATCTAATTCAAAAATTTCTCCCAATTGAGCACGTCTAGCATATTTTTTCACAGTAGTAGGATCACTATAACTGACTCCATTGAGTTCGCCACCATAGAATTCAACAGTTACACCTACTTGTTCGACACTATACTTTGATTCTGCCCTTCGAAAAGGAACATCGGCTCTAACAATTCCGTCTCCATCTACCAAAACAACTGGAAATGTTTCAAAAAAAGTAGGCATACGACGTACAAAAAGTTCATGCCCCTCTTTATCTCTAAAGATAGGATGTCCTAACCAACCGACGGCTATTCCATCTCCATTATCCATTGAGCCCGCTCTAAACAATCCACCTTTTGCCGGATTATTACCGATGTAATCATAAAAAGCTAATTTTTCGGGAATTTTAGACCAAGCTTCTGATAAACTTTGATTTTCGGCTAGCCCAGCACCAACTCTTCGATATATTTCTTGTTGGAAATATCCCTGATCCCATTGATAACGAGTGGGACCAAATAATTCAATCGGGGTTGTTGCTGAACCATACCACATAGTTCCAGCAACAACAAAAGCTGCAAAAAAGACAGCAGCAATACTACTGGAAAGGACGGTTTCAATATTTCCCATACGCAATCCTTTATATAGACGTTGGGGTGGACGCACACTAAGATGGAAAAGGCCCGCTAATATACCCAATGTCCCTGCTGCAATATGATGAGAGGCTATACCCCCCGGAACAAAAGGATCAAAACCTTCCACACCCCATGCGGGATTTACGGATTGTACCCTTCCGGTTAGTCCATAAGGATCGGATACCCATATTCCAGGACCATACAATCCTGTTACATGAAATGCGCCAAAACCAAAACAAGCCACCCCTGCAAGAAATAAATGAATTCCAAAGATTTTGGGCAAATCCAAAGAAGGTTTTCCAGTACGTTCATCACAAAAGATTTCTAGATCCCAATAGACCCAATGCCAGATAGCCGCCAAAAAGCACAAGCCCGAAAACACAATATGTGCCCCGGCCACACCTTCATAACTCCAAATACCCGGATTCGTTATCGTCCCCCCTGTGATATTCCAACCACCCCACGAATTAGTTATTCCTAAACGAGTCATGAAGGGTATAACGAACATACCCTGTCTCCACATTGGGTCAAGAACAGGGTCAGAAGGATCAAAAACTGCTAATTCATATAGAGCCATCGAACCAGCCCAACCAGCAACCAAAGCTGTATGCATTATATGGACAGAAAGCAAACGGCCGGGATCATTTAATACAACGGTATGAACACGATACCAAGGCAAACCCATGAAAATACCTCTTATATCAATAAAAAATAGACACTATGTAACTTTATTGCAATGGAAAAACTATACTATGGACCCTGCCCTTTCAGTAGATTATCTTAGATAAAGGATTAATATTTGTTCTAGTTTTTTAGTGATAATGAAACAATTATATTCATAGGAACAAAAAGAAGCAGATCTATTCTATACCCGATAAGTAACAATACGCAATGGTGGTGGGAGGGGTTGATAACTTTCTCTTTAATAAATATTTATATCAGTGAATGCAGACATATTTGTTTATCACCACAAGGACCTATTCGTAAAAACTTTCCTTTACTCATTTGGTCTTCTTCTTTATTTATGATTTATTAATATAATATAATAAATACAAATCATTTTTAACACAATAAACCTATTTTTATTACGTTTCCATACCAAAGTGAGATATACAACTTCATTTTTTTCTACATTAAATGCCTATTGGTGTTCCAAAAGTACCCTTTCGAAGTCCTGGAGAGGAAGATGCATCTTGGGTTGACATATAGTGCGACTTGTCAGATATATTGGGTTATATGGGATTTCCCCGTTCTCTCCCCCGATCGAGATATCCTCTCTTTCACCCTAAAAAACATTGATTGAATCATCAAAAATTTGGGGCGTGAAGTGTAATGAATTACAATTAGATCAATTTTTTGGTTTTTTGGAGGGGGTATATCCAGATTACTATTATAAATTTAGAATAATTTATGGTTGGCTTGATTCGACTAATAAAATGAAGTACTCAGGCTCTGCTTAGAAAAAACTAATTAATAATATATATACGATTACTACTTCTATCATGTCACATATTTGGCAGAAATCATGAAATAAGAAATTCAGAAAAAGGGGAAGTCGTAGCAAAAAGACGTGGTATTGCAATATTTGTCCTATATGCGCAAATCAAAATCGGGCCGATCTTTACTCAGAGTAGAAAAGAAACCTAAAAGAATTGAAAAAGCCCATTCAGAAACAAGAAAATCACATTGCGATTCGGGTTTTGATCTCGATGAAAACAATACATCAATGAGAAGTTAGTTCAATAAGCTTAGTACATTCTTTTTTTCTTATTATTTTTATTATTTATATTCTATATATAATAGAATATAGATTAATATAGATATAATATATATAAGATAAAAGGGTAAAAAAATCGTCTTTCTTGAAAAATGTAAGAAAAAAACCTTTCGTTAGAAGTTTGAAAAAATACATTATGAAAAAAAGAAAGAGGGTTGAAATCGACACATTGATTCCTTTTTGCGATTTGGGGTGAACCGTATGCATCAAAAGGTGCATGTACGGCTCTTAAGGGATAAAATTGGATCCTAATCAATCGACTTTATCGAGAAAGACTACTTTTTTTAGGACAAGAGGTTAATAGTGAAATATCAAATCAACTTATTGGCCTTATGGTATATCTCAGTATAGAAGACAATAACAAAGATTTGTATCTGTTTATAAATTCTCCGGGCGGATGGGTAATACCCGGAATAGCTATTTTTGATACTATGCAATTTGTACAACCAGATGTACAGACAGTATGCATGGGATTAGCAGCTTCAATGGGATCTTTTATTTTGGCAGGAGGAGAAATTACTAAACGTCTAGCATTCCCTCACGCTTGGCGCCAATGATTCTTTTTTTTTCGAGAAAAAAAAAGAAGACTATGCCTGCGCCATATGAATATTAAGTAATAATAGCATGGCACTTCGAGTTCGATATGCAAAAATTGTTTTTTTTTTTTCAAAACCATTCGATTATGTATCGAAAGAGTAGTATGAAAAAGGGGACATTTACGATTTTATCTGATCTATCGGGAGCCTATTTCAGTGTCACAAACTTTTTTTGTTTTCAGTTTTCACACCACAGAAAGCTTTAAACAATTTGATTTGAAAAAAAAAAAGAAACTTTTGGATTGCTGAATAACAGACGAAAAGAAATAAGAAAGCAACGGAACCATCATAGTATTTAAAAAAATATTCTCAAACAAAAAAGAAGGGTGGTTATTGGATCATTTACTAATCTGCGTCTGACAGACCCAGTATATTTTCTATTTCTTCGATGGAAGGTGAAAATCAATTCCATTACCATAGTAGAGCCGTATGCAATACGCAAAAGATGCCTGTACGGTTGTTCAATTCCATCTTTGTTTTTTTTTTCTTATTTATCTACCTCGCCTTATCGTGCGAAATAGGTGAAACCTTTATTACGTTATATCATCAGGGTAATGATCCATCAACCCGCTAGTTCGTTTTATGAGGCACAAACGGGAGAATTTATCCTGGAAGCGGAAGAACTACTGAAATTGCGCGAAACTATCACAAGGGTTTATGTACAAAGAACGGGCAAACCTTTATGGCTTGTATCCGAAGATATGGAAAGGGATGTTTTTATGTCAGCAGCAGAAGCCCAAGCCCACGGAATTGTTGATCTTGTAGCGGTTGAGTAAAAAATGAGCCGAAAGGATTCCTCGGAAGTACACGATTTGAGATTTTATTTTCTCTTCTTAATCTTCTTACCAACCAGATTTAAGATAATATTTTGATTAATATGTTAATCAAATTATTAATAAAATAGAAATAATTCATAACCATCGGGTTAGGATTGATCTAAACCAGCTCATTATGTATACGAATCACCATGCCAACTATGAAACAACTTATTAGAAAGACAAGACAGCCAATCCGAAATGTCACGAAATCCCCCGCTCTTCGGGGATGCCCTCAGCGCCGAGGAACGTGTACTAGGGTGTATGTGCGACTCGTTCAGATCATAGACTAATACAAACGAAAGGAAAAAAATAGATTCAATTCATATGTATTATATATCTATATATAATACATATTCTTCTATTGTGTATCAAATTTATGGTTTCGATTGGTGCAAACCGAATCACTTCCATTTCCAATTTACGATGAGAAAGACTTTCCCATTGGTAACAAATGGTTAGCCATTAAGCGGGGAAAATGATATTTCAATTAGAGAAAAATTATGCCCTAAATTTTACAAGAACGGACTAAGAGGGTCAACTACCCAGCAAATATTCATATTTAAATACCGTTACTGTATAACTAGATTTCGTTGTGAAATACCTATTACTATTACTTGATATTTCATGGATAGAGCCAAAGAATGTGAACTGTACAAGTTAACAATAACATTCATTGATTAAATAAAGATTCAATGAAGGAAAGGGCTCCGGTGTATAGAGAGGACCTCACTGTTTAAAAAGTAATCATAGAAACGATGGAATCCACTATTTCTTTATCTATTTCTATTTAAATGTTTTTCTAATACCTAGTATCAATACAATTTCTTATTTCGATGTTAAATGCTTAGAAAAAAAAAAAAAGAAAAAAATCGTGGTTGGGAAGGTTATAGTAGCAAAAGCCATTGGAATTTTGATTTTATACATTGGAAGAATCCATTTTTGTTATTAATAGACTAGGAAGGGGAAAAGAATAACTGAAAAAAAAAATCAAATAGTTATTCATCGAAGTCTCATTTATTCAATGACCAGAATTAAACGAGGATATATAGCTCGAAAACGGAGGACAAAAATTCGTTTATTTACATCAAGCTTTCGCGGAGCTCATTCAAGACTTACTCGAACTATTCCGCAACAAAAAATAAAAGCTTTGGTTTCGGCTTATCGAGATAGAAATAGGAAAAAAAGAGATTTTCGAGGTTTATGGATCAGTCGAATAAATGCAGTAATTAACGAGAAGAAAAAAAATATATACTATATTTATAGTAAATTAATGTATAATCTGTACAAGAGGCAATTGCTTCTTAATCGTAAAATAGTTGCACAAATAGCTATATTCAAAGGGAATTGTCTTTTTATGATTGCCAACGAGATCACGAGATCATAAAAATTCCCCGGAGACTGAACTCCGGGAAGGTAGTAGAATAGAGATTTGTATGATAAAATGGAATTTATACGATAAAGTCATTAAAATGAACAACCACTCTTAATAAAAATCTTAATAAAAAAAAAAAGATTTATTCTTCTTCAGCGATTATCTTGTTTGTTACAGCACAACAACCCAAATTGGATTGTCGTAGTTTTCGAACAAAATATCAATTCACATTTCATTTGAGTTGAGATTCCAATTTGAATTCTAACTCTATTTTTTTTTTGTTTTAAGAACAGTAGTAGTAGTTCTAGCGGTCAACTCACTTTTTTCAAACTGTTTTTTTTCATTATTAAGAAAAGGTAACGAAGATAAAATACGGGCTTGTTTTATAGCAATCGTAATTAATCGTTGTTGTTTTAAAGTCAATCTATTCACGCGTCTAGATAATATTTTTCCTTGTTCACTAATAAATCGACTAATTAAACTCATGTTTTTATAATCAATTCGATCCCCCGATTGAATCGGGGGCAAACGCCTACGAAAAGATCGCTTGGATTTCAGAAAGAGTCGCTTAGATTTATCCATGGTTTGTTTATTCCTATGCCGAAAATCCCATTTCTTACAAAAAAAAAGGATTTGTTTTGTTTATATTTTCTCTTTTTTTAATTTATTTATATAATTAAATTTAATGTCATATATAACATATATAATAATTTATAAAAGAATTTATTTATAAAATAATTTTTCATTTTCCTGGGAAGGGTGACACACAAGCTATCTATTTTCTCTATTTCTTTATCTCTGCATGAATCATATGTTTGCAACAATAGGGACAGAATTTTCTTAATTCCAATCGACTAGGCGTATTGTGTCGATTCTTTTGAGTAATATATCTGGAAATACCCGTTGATTCCTTATTAACAATCTTTTGATTACAACTGGTACATTCCAAAATAACGGTTATTCGGATATCTTTACCCTTGGCCATGAACCTCCTTTGGATTTTTGATTCACTTAATTTTTCTATTTTTGGATTCGAAGCGAAGAAGAAGAAAGGAATGAAAAAAAAAGTAGAAGTTGATAATTCAAAATAAAATTCTAAAAGATTTCGTTTCAATTAATTTTATTTTAATACAGTAATAATTAAGTAATACAATGATTTCGAATTATATTTCGAATCGCAGTACAGTATTTTGGTTTTCATTTTAATATCTTGTATGATATTGATATTATTGCCCCTGCCTTAGCCTTTCCATTTCTGATTTCACTATATTATTAATAGGAATTGAATTCATAATTCAATAATAGAAATTGATTGAATTATGAATTCAATTCCATTGAAATCTGGGCCAAATTCCGAGTTTCACCGAAGCTAAATCCACCTTCCTTCTTTCTCTTTCTTTTTTTTCTAACTTATTCTAAAAAAAATGAAATAAAGAAGAGGGGGTTAATCACAGATATTTGATCTCTAATCTTCTTCACCCCTTCTCGTCCCAATAACTAGAATGAAAAAAAGGGGAATATCAATGCATCCGGGAAGAAACGATTTATCTCTATCAAGATACCCGCTAAAGCCCCGAACCATAGAGTACTTACCACTGGTGCCACGGAGAGATATGTTTTTAGATCTCGCATTTCAAATCCTCCTTGTTTTTTTATTGTCATTTGTAATACATAATTAGATATAGGAATATGATCAGATGGTTATTTCGTTAATAACCACTTGCATTTGTCGGGAGAAATCCTAATTCAAATGGAAATGGACAACGATTCAGGATTCATTAGATATTTTTTAAAAAGAGGTTTATTTCTGCCCGAGTATTCCCTAAAAATATTTTTCCATTTTAGGGAAATTTCCGATTTTATTTTATTTAATTAGAATCTTATTCTATTTTATTATTTCTATTATTTCAAATATTTGAAATTATGAATTTTATTATATAGAATATTTTTAATTATTCTATTTTTCATATATATATATTATTTTTGATATTTAGATTCTATTTAATATATATATACTATATTCTTCGTTATTATTATATACTCTATATATTAGTTAATTAAATTAGTTAATTAAATATTTTTCTTTTATTCTTATTCTATATTATAGGATATGGAACGAAAAAAATAGCAGGATAATTGATATATATATCAATAGAAAAAAAGAAAAATGTGGAAAACAAGACAAAGATTCTTTACAATGACACTGGAAACCAATGGAAAGGGATGTAGCGCAGCTTGGTAGCGCGTTTGTTTTGGGTACAAAATGTCACGGGTTCAAATCCTGTCATCCCTATTCCTGACTATTCGTTACCGTATCAGCAGTATAAAAAGATCAATTAAGACCGATTCGAATTGGATATACATACTCAATATCAATATATCTATATATATATTGATATATAGTATATGCGTGCAAAATGTAATGTATTGGGATCACATAAAATAAAATTAAATAAAGCGCTCTTAGTTCAGTTCGGTAGAACGCGGGTCTCCAAAACCCGATGTCGTAGGTTCAAATCCTACAGAGCGTGATTCCATTGTTGTTAGATTGAAAATAAGACTGAAATAATTGAAAAGCAGTCTAAAGTATGAATTTGACATCCTGTAGATCAGGATTAAAACAAATAAATAGGAGATTAATAAACAAAAGAAATGTTACTTTATTAAAGGTCCAACTGATCACCACGTCGATATTGTAAATATGCAGTTACAAATAATCCAGCCAAAGTACTAGGAATTAGACCTAACACGATTCCAAATAGAAAAACTTCAATCATTTCAATTTGTTTGAAAGGGAAGGGGGGAGGGGAGGGTAATATCTATCCTTAACTATTCATCTTTATTGTTTATTGACCATGAATCTCAATGACCAAGAATTGGAAATTGACACGGTAAGGAACTATAGAATATCTAGAATGTCCCAAAAATTCCAATTCATTTTCAAAATTTCAAATCAAATAAGTCTTATTTTACTCAAACTGATAAATAGACCTGAGGTTATAGTTAAAACCGCTAGTAGAAAACCGAAATAACTAGTTATAGTGGGCATAAAGAAACTAAATGAAATATGTTCTTTTTATACATATGTTGTTTACAAAGCATTTCCCTAAGTTTCCATTTTTGAGAGAAAAATAGGAAGATAAGCAAAAAATACCACTTGAAATATACAATTGAAAATAATGGATTTATCAATCAATTATTACAGACGAACAAAAATAAAAATAGAGTGACATAGTTAAGAAATCAATTCATCATCTGTGACATCTCTCCATCTGGTGATTCAAAATCAACAAATTTATTGAGCAAATCGTGAGTTGAGTAAACTAATCTAATGAAAATATTTTCATTTTAATATAAAATTCATTTTCATATAAAAATGAAAATATAGAATATTTATTATTTATATTCTATAGGATTCTATTTATTTTAGAAAATATTTTATTCATATTAGAAATAAAAAATAAATAAATAATAAGAAAATGAAAATCATAATGAACATTAAAACAAAAATAAAGAATAAGAACTTTATTGTTTAACTTCATTCAATTTTGAATTAATATGGAAGAAAATAGTAAAAATATCTATGTTGACCCCCCTTTATTTCATTTCTTTTTATTGTATAAAATTTGTTCTATTTTCATTTTTTATATTTTAGAATATAAAGAAGAACGTGACCTTTGAATTCCCTTTCCTTTTTTACTTTATATTTGTTGAACTTATTAGATTTAGTAGTGTGTTCCATTCTTCTACTATTTACAA